TTATTTATTTTTTCAATATATTATTCAGTAAATAAATAAATATTATCTTAGAATCCTTTCATTCGCGAGGAGCTGGATGAGAAGAAACTATCATGTCCAGTTCTGTAGTAGAGATGGAAGTAATAAATAACCATCAACTATAACCCCAAAAGAACCCGATTCCGTAAACACCATAGAGGAAGAATGAAAGGAATATCTTATCGAGGTAATCGTATTTGCTTCGGTAGATATGCCCTTCAAGCGCTTGAACCCGCTTGGATTACATCTAGACAAATCGAAGCAGGACGACGAGGCATGACCCGAAATGCACGCCGCGGCGGAAAAATATGGGTACGCATATTTCCCGACAAACCAGTTACAGTAAGACCTACCGAAACACGTATGGGTTCAGGAAAAGGATCTCCGGAATATTGGGTAGCTGTCGTTAAACCGGGGAGAATACTTTATGAAATGAGTGGAGTACCAGAAACTATAGCCAGAAAGGCAATTTCAATAGCGGCATCAAAAATGCCTATACGAACTCAATTCATTATTTCAGGCAGGATAGAAATGTAGAACGAAAAGAAAGAGGTTTTTCGGACGAAAAAAAACAATTGCAGGTTTATTTTTTTCTTTTGAAATTTGAAAAAACAATATTTTTTTTTAGTCGCCTTTTGCATTGAAAGACCAGATAAAAATGATATGATTCAACCTCAAACCCATTTGAATGTAGCGGATAACAGCGGAGCCAGAAAATTGATGTGTATTCGAATTATAGGAGCTAGTAATCGACGATATGCTCAAATTGGTGACGTTGTTGTTGCTGTAATCAAGGAAGCAATACCAAATACACCACTACAAAGATCTGAAGTGATCAGAGCTGTAATTGTACGTACTTGTAAAGAACTCAAACGCAAAAATGGTATGATAATACGATATGATGACAATGCTGCGGTTGTTATTGATCAAGAGGGTAATCCAAAAGGAACTCGAATTTTTGGGGCAATTGCCCGGGAATTAAGACAGTTAAATTTCACTAAAATAGTTTCATTAGCACCTGAAGTATTATAAGATGAGGCCATAATACAGTTTTACTGTTTATATTATAGTATTTGAATGAACTTGATTAATTAGTAAATTGGTTGTGTCGCACGTATATGCCCTTAATAATTTATAAATGTTTAAGTTTAATAATAATATAATTCAGAAATAATTCCAAAAGAGCATGTTTATTATATCAAAATTCGGGGACAACAAAACTATTAGTTTATTATGAGTAAAGACACTATTGCTAACCTACTAACCTATATACGAAATGCTGACATGAATAAAAAAAGAACAGTTCGAATACCATATACTAACATCACCGAAAGTATTGTTAAAATCCTTTTACGAGAAGGTTTTATTGAAAACACGAGGAAACATCAGGAAAGCAACAAATATTTTTTAGTTTTAACCCTACGACATAGAAGAAATAGGAAAGTACCAGACAGAACAGTTTTAAATTTAAAACGGATCAGTCGGCCTGGTCTACGAATCTATTCTAACTATCAACGAATCCCGAGAATTTTAGGCGGGATGGGGATTGTAATTCTTTCTACTTCTCGGGGTATAATGACAGATAGAGAGGCTCGACGAGAAGGAATCGGTGGAGAAATTTTGTGCTATATATGGTAATCTTTATGATATACGAATTATATACATAAATTTAAGATTTGTGAAACAAGAGTTTAAAGGGTGGGTTTATACTATTTTGACCCCCACATTAGTTGATACCTCAAGCGAAAGAACAAAAATAGGTTCATTTCGGTTTAATTTATGCATCATTTCTCAACGCTATACTCTTGGTTTGGTTAGATAATGAAACTCTGACTCTACATTCGTTATCTTTACAAAAAAAAGGATTCAACTAAATAGAGTAAAAATTGAATAAAGTCATTATGATTCACCCGGAGGACGTATAATTTATCGACTCTGAAATAAAGATTAGTTCAATAAAATGCAAAATTTCAAGAAACTTATTTTCTTCCAATAAAATAAAGAGATTCAGAATGAATTTAAGGAATAATAAATATGAAAATAAGAGCCTCCGTCCGTAAAATTTGTGAAAAATGTCGACTGATCCGTAGGCGAGGACGAATTATAGTAATTTGTTCCAACCCCAGACATAAACAAAGACAAGGATAATTTTTAGAAAAAAAAGGGGGCTATAGCTATATAAATCTAGAAATCTAAAGCACCCCACCGTTCAAATAAATAAAAAAAGGATCTGTTTTGACATGAAATGGATATATCCATATATCTCTGACTAAAATTTATGAGATGATAAAATATGGCAAAACCTATACCAAGAATTGGTTCACGTAAGAATAGACATATGAGTTCACGTAAAAATACGCGTAGAATACCAAAAGGAGTTATTCATGTTCAAGCAAGTTTCAACAATACTATTGTAACTGTTACAGATGTACGTGGGCGGGTAATTTCTTGGTCTTCCGCCGGTACGTGTGGATTCAAGGGT